ATTTCTCCAAGCAAAGCTCTTCGCATCGCAATGCCTATTGTGTCTGCTTGACCTTTCATAAGCGGAGACAGAATAAAGCGCCCATAAAAAAGACGCTTACTGTCTGCTGCTGATTCAACACACTTCCACTGGAGTGTCCGAGTAGATACTGTTATTTTCTCTCGAACCATAATAATATTATTTGATCAGATCATTGAATCATTTATTTCTCTTGTTTCTCTTGCTATTGAAATATCTTCCATTTTTTTTTCTATACACGTCTTTTTTTCGGGGGTCTACAGCCATTATGTGGCATAGGAGTTACATCCCGTACGAAAGTTAATAGTATACCACTTCTGCGAATAGCTCGTAATGCTGCGTCTCTTCCGAGACCGGGACCTTTAATCATGACTTCTGCTCGTTGCATACCTTGATCTACTACTGCACGAATAGCATTTGCCGCTGCGGTTTGAGCAGCAAATGGTGTCCCTCTTCTTGTACCTCGGAAGCCACAAGTACCGGCAGAGGACCAAGAAACCACTCGCCCCCGTACATCTGTAACAGTCACAATGGTATTATTGAAACTTGCTTGAATATGAATAACCCCCTTTGGTATTTTACGTGTACTCTTACGTGAACCAATACGTCCACGTGAACCCTTTTTCGGTATAGCTTTTGCCATATTTTATCATCTCATAAATTTGAGTCAGAGATATATGGATATATCCATTTCATGTCAAAACAGATCCCCTATTTGTATATCAGGTCTTTAATGAGCCTTATTATCCTTGTCTTTGTTTATGTCTTGGGTTCGAACAAATTACTATAATTCGTCCCCTACGACGTATTAGTCGACATTTTTCACAAATTTTACGAACGGAAGCTCTTATTTTCATATTTGCCACTCCTTACTTTAATTTTGAATCTACTTCTTGGAAGAAAATAAGTTTCTTGAAATTTTCAATTTTTAATGGTATTCCTACGAAATAAATAGGGAAATACCTAATCTTTCGAATCTTTGTTGCGGAGTCGATAAATTATACGACCTCTGGTTGAATCATACCGACTTACTTCAATTTTGACTCTATCGCCTGGCAGTATCCGTATAAAACTACGTCGGATCTTTCCTGAAACATGACCTAGAATCATATCTTCATTATCTAAACGAACCCGGAACATACCGTTGGGAAGCGATTCAGTAATTAAACCTTCATGAATCCATTTTTGTTCTTTCATTCCAGGCAAAACCCCCTTGAAGTATTAACTAGTGGAGGAAGAACCCTATTAGACAACCCAGCACTTCTCTTTTCTTTTTCACAAATAAGAAGTTTCATATTCAATTCGGATATTAGAAAGATTACCATATATAACACAAAATTTCTCCGCCTATTCTTTCTAGTCGAGCCTCTCGGTCTGTCATTATACCCCGAGATGTAGAAAGAATTACAACACCCATCCCACCTAAAATTCTAGGAATTCTTTGATAGTTAGAATAGATTCGTAGACCCGGCCGACTGATCCGTTTTAAATTTAAAAGATTTCTATAAGTGCTTTTCCTATTCCTTTTATGTCGTAGGGTTAAAACCAAAAAATATTTGTTGTTTTCTCGATGTTTTCTCACGTTTTCGATAAAACCCTCTCGTAAAAGTATTTTCACAATACTTTCGCTGATATTAGTAGATGCTACTCGAACCACGCTTTTTCTATACATATCGGCATTTCGTATAGAGGTTATTATGTCAGCAATAGTATCACTACCCATGATTAATTAAAATTATTGGTGCCTCCAAATTTGGATATAATCAACATGTTTTTCTTTTTTTTTTTTTTTACGTATTTGTTTATGAATATGAATTTTAAAAGGTATATACGTGAGACAAAATCTACTAAATGAATCTTAATCTATTTCTTTTAAATACCCTACTATAACCATATCGTGGTCTCATTTTATAATACCTCGGGAGCTAATGAAACTATTTTAGTAAAATTGAACTGTCTCAATTCTCGGGCAATCGCACCAAAAACTCGAGTTCCTTTTGGATTTCCTTCTTGATCAATCACAACTGCAGCATTGTCATCATATCGTATTATCATACCGTTGTCACGTTTAAGTTCTTTACAAGTACGTACAATTACAGCTCTGACCACTTCTGATCTTTGTAGAGGCATGTTTGGAACTGCGTCTTTGATCACAGCAACAATAACGTCACCAATACGAGCATATCGACGATTGCTAGCTCCTATGATTCGAATACACATCAATTCTCGAGCCCCGCTGTTATCTGCTACATTCAAATGGGTCTGAGGTTGAATCATATCATTTTTTTTTTTATCTGTTTTTACAATACAAAGGTCAAAGAAAAAAAGAAATATTATTTGTCCAAAAAAAGAAACCTGCATCCGCTATTTTTAATTAGGGCCTATTTCTTTTTTAGCCCGAAATTATAAATTGAGCTCGTATAGGCATTTTGGACGCTGCTATTGAAATAGCCCTTCGGGCTATATTTTCTGTTACTCCACCCATTTCATAAAGAATTCGACCAGGCTTAACAACAGCTACCCAATATTCGGGAGAGCCTTTACCTGAACCCATACGTGTTTCTGCGGGTCTTACTGTAACTGGTTTATCTGGAAATATACGAACCCATATTTTTCCACCGCGACGTGCATTTCGTGTCATTGCTCGTCGACCTGCTTCTATTTGCCTAGATGTGATCCAAGCGGGTTCAAGTGCCTGAAGAGCGTATTTACCAAAACAAATAGTATTACCTCGATAAGATATTCCCTTCATTCTTCCTCTATGTTGTTTACGGAATCTGGTTCTTTTGGGGTTATAGTTGATGGTTTGTTTTGAATTCCATCTCTACTACAGAACTGGACGTGAGAGTTTCTTCTCATCCAGCTCCTCGCGAATAAAAATAAATTCAAATTAAAGATTTAGAATTCAATTCAGATATAATATAATTTGAATTAAGATATACATTTATTTAATAAGTAATCTGCTGACTCATGGATTTCATTTAATCTAGATCAAATCTATTATTCATTTTTATATCTTATTTGTATAGTTATAGATAATAGATAACTAAATATATTAAATAACTTTTTTTCTTATATTTATCTATTTTAGATTTAGAATGTTAAAAGGAATCTTTCTTTTGTTTTACTCTTTATCGTATTGGATTGACCCTAAATTTAGCAATCCAAGAAAATAAAGTTTTCGCGGGCGAATATTTACTCTTTCAATTTCTATTTCAGTTCTATCATTAGTTCATAACTTTTCCGAATAGATTAATTGGTTTCTGGTCGGTTCCGCCATCCCGATCAATGAATCGTTCGAATTCATTTTCACTAGAATCTTTTGAATTCACAGGTTCCATCGTTCCCATCCCTTCTTACTTAATGGTTAGGTCTGAATTCTACAATGGAGCTATTAGTTCTTGAGTCAATATTCTTAGTCTTTATTGGCTCGAAGCTCTTTATTTTTTGTTCGATGAGCAGATCCTTTTAATGATGAATCCTTATTGATGCTTTATTACACAGATTTTTTATGAGATGACTCATAGACCTTACATATTGGAATTTTATATCATCCATATTCTTTTTCTTTCTTTCTTTCATCCTTCCATTTATCCATACCCTTTCTTTTTTATTTCTATTGACAACTTAGAAGCAGATTTTTTAATGAAAAAGTATTTCAGTTGCTACAACAATATGAACAATATATCATATCTTGACTGGTTCTTTGGATCCAGATAATACGAAGGGATGAGTTGGTTATTACTTCTATAGTTATTTGTTTATACTATGGGGCTGGTTACTAACCCTCAAAAAACCAACGAGTCACACACTAAGCATAGCAATTTTATCAAAAGATTAATTTCATTTTTATTAAACCCTATAGAATTATAATTGTTTGTTCGTTTTTTTATTGAAGAGAAAATAAGAAAGAAATTTCTCTTTTTGTTCCATCGCCGGATAGAATGTAAAGGGAAATAAAGGTTTATTTTATTATTCCCCGTCTATAAATATCCAAATTTTGATGCCTAATACCCCATAGATAGTTCGAACTGTATAGGAACAATAATCAATTTTAGCTCGAATGGTTTGTAGTGGAACCCTACCCTCTCTGATCCATTCAACACGCGCAATTTCTTTTCCGTCGATACGTCCTGCAATTTGCACTTGAATTCCTTTTGTATCTGCTTGTTCAGTTAATTCTATAGCCTTTTTCATTGCTTTGCGAAAAGAAACTCTATTTTTTAATTGGCCGGCTATAAATTCTGCAAGAATATTAGGGTTTCCGTAAGGCTTTTCAATTCGTGTGATAGCAATGTTAAGTTTTCTATTTACAGAATTAAATTCTTTTTGTAAATTCATCTGTAATTCTTCGATTCCTCGGGGTCGACTTTCAATTAATATTTTTGGAAATCCCATATAGATTATGATTTGGATCAGATCGATTCTTTTTTGAATCTCTATACGCGCAATTCCCTCAACGCCAGAGGATGTTTTCATATTTTTTTGTACATAATTCTTGATATAATTTCTTATTTTTTGATCTTCTTGCAGACCCTCAGAATAATTTTTTGGTTGTGCGAACCAAAGGGAATGATGACCTTGGGTTGTACCAAGTCTGAAACCAATTGGATTTATTTTTTGTCCCATGTTCCCCCATTACTATTACTATACATATCATAATACGACATAGTTGTATCCTTTTTTTTCCATTTTGGTTTTTGTGACCACTTAATAGAGTCGGTATCTATATATCCACCTAAGGATATATCTTTCATTACAATAGTTATATGGCAGGTAGGTTTTTGTATGGCAAAACTACGCCCTCGAGCTCGAGGTTTTAATCTCTTCACGATAGTACCTTCATTTACTTCGGCTTTACTAATGACTAAATTTGCTTCATTCGAACCCATATTGAAACTAGCATTTGCTGCTGCAGAATAAACTAATTTGAAAATGGGATAACATGCTCGATAAGGCATGAGTTCTAATATCATAAGTGT